ATTCTTTTCAATAATCCATATTTGTAGCAATAAAACACTATTGTTCCTCCCCGAAATTATATATGATCGATTACAAATATCTATGATCTGTCTTCTCTATAAAGGACCTGAAATACCTTGCTTACGTATCATTGGAAAATGCATTAACATAAATACGGCAGTAAGAAGAGGTAATACAAAAGTGTGTAAACTATAAAAACGGGTCAAAGTAGATTGACCCACACTAGCACTTCCACGCAATAACTCTACTAAAGGTGATCCTATTACGGGAATAGCTTCAGGTACGCCTGTCACGATTTTTACTGCCCAATAACCGATTTGGTCCCGGGGTAAGGAATAACCAGTTACACCAAACGATGCAGTCAATACAGCCAGAACCACACCCGTAACCCAAGTCAATTCGCGAGGTTTTTTAAATCCGCCCGTGAGATACACACGAAATACGTGTAGGATCATCATTAGGACCATCATACTTGCTGACCATCGATGAACTGATCGGATTAACCAACCAAAGTTGGCTTCAGTCATTATGTATTGAACAGAGGCAAAAGCCTCCGTAACGGTCGGACGATAGTAAAAAGTCATAGCAAAACCCGTAGCTACTTGTACTAAAAAACAAGTAAGTGTGATCCCTCCTAGACAATAAAATATATTGACATGAGGAGGAACATATTTACTAGTTATATCATCTGCAATCGCCTGAATCTCGAGACGCTCCTCGAACCAATCATATACTTTACTCATATAGGTAAACCAAGGGGACTCCCCCTCTGAGAACCGTATATGAGAATTTCATCTCGTACGGCTCAAGCAGAAACACCCAAATACTGATTACAATGGATATGTAATAGAAAATTTGAAATTTCTTATTTATCCACTTGATTCAATCGTCTCTGAAGATACGAAGGAACCAAAATCCGAACTCTCTTCTTTGTTGTGATGAGAATGCCAAAATATCAAGTTAGCTCATCTGTCTTTATGTTGATCGTTACAGGCCTCTTGAATCTTCTATTCCCCTATTTATTTGTTATTTGATTTGTTGTTTTTGTTTGTGCGTAATGCAGATTGACTATTGTTTACTATTTTTTTTTGATAGGAATTCTCTTGTTGAGAGCCTATGAATCGATTGAAACCTCAGATTCATACTAGAACCACGATGATTCAATAAAACCCAAAAACTAAGACCAAGGGTTCTATGAGTAAGAACTATTTGATCATCACTTATTCATAGATGTAATGACTAAAAATCCAGAGAAAGATTTGTCCTTCGGTCAAAATAAGCATGATTCTAAAGGAAGAAAAATCGTTCAATTTATCAAATACCTCTTTGTTTGAAAATTTTTGGAAGTCCAGTCACGAGGTCTGAATAGTAGGTATGAATCATAGTTCAAATATTTCTTGATCTATTCCATATATTCCGTGCTCCAGATACTAGGATGAATATCCGACGAGGCAGAACCATCTCTGTCGAGATGACAGACCCATTCTCTGTACTATCAATAGGATCAATTATAACAAGTCGCACACTCATATTCCGGAAATACCGAAACAACGGAATTCCACGGTCAAACTACCAGAATGGACTATAAATCTGAGTCCTAAGTGATTCATTTTTGATTGAAAAGCTAGGGCTTCTGGTTCTTATGGACCTAATTCATTGAAATTCCATCCAGTAAAACGGAAGAATTATAAATCTCTAAAATAATAGATAGGAATATCGCAAATAGAGCCATTGCGACACCCATAAATGGGGTGGTTCCCCATCCAGGAGCCACTTTACCATATTCTGAATTCAATGGTTTCAATAAATCCCCTGTAATAGTTCGTCTTGGCCCAGATCTAGCACTACCCTCAACGGTTTGTGTAGCCATAAATACTATTGCATTGGTTGAGATCTGTTGACTTTGTATACTATTCCGTTGTAAATAAACGATCTTATCGTAGCATAGATCCATCGTGGTCTTGAAATTCTCTAATAATGGAAACAGCAACCTTAGTCGCCATCTCCATATCTGGTTCACTTGTAAGCTTTACAGGGTACGCCTTATATACCGCTTTTGGGCAACCCTCTCAACAACTAAGAGATCCATTCGAGGAACACGGAGACTAATTGAAGTAATGAGTCCCCCATATGGGGGACTCATTACTTCAATTAAGATAATGAAAAATCATTTCGTCTTTTTAGTCGGGACCTTAGGCGGGTCTCGAAAAAATATAGCGAAAAAGATTATCCCTAAAGTCGAGACTAAGAGGAATGTATAAACCAATGCTTCCATAGATTCGATCGTTGTTTACAATTATAGCTTCCACACCTGTTCATTTAGGATTATTTCCCAGATAAAGAAAGGACAAGAGCAAAGAAAGGCGATGATTCAAATCAATATTTCTACGGTACCTTATGTCAAATCAAAAAAATCAAATATAGAGGCGAAAGATACCGGAGCAATGTTGTATCAGACTACCTGTCTCCTTGTAGTTGGATCTCCAAGTTTTTGGAATGCTCCAAATTCCACTTGAGCATCCAAATCTGGGTCAATCCCAGCAAAAACATCTCTGAACAAGGTTCGAGCGCCATGCCAAATGTGTCCGAAAAAGAAGAGCAAAGCAAACGTAGCATGTCCAAAAGTGAACCAACCCCTTGGACTGCTCCGAAAAACACCATCGGATTTCAAAGTAGCACGATCTAATTCAAAAATTTCACCCAATTGGGCACGTCTAGCATATTTTTTCACAGTAGCAGGATCGCTATAGCTGACTCCATTGAGTTCGCCACCATAGAACTCAACAGTTACACCCACTTGTTCGACACTATACTTCGATTCTGCCCTTCTAAAAGGAACATCGGCTCTCACAATTCCGTCTCCGTCCACCAAAACTACTGGAAATGTTTCAAAAAAAGTAGGCATACGGCGTACAAAAAGTTCATGCCCTTCTTTATCTCTAAAGATAGGGTGTCCTAACCATCCAACAGCTATCCCATCCCCGTTGTCCATTGAGCCTGCCCGGAATAATCCACCTTTCGCCGGATTATTACCGATGTAATCATAAAAAGCTAATTTTTCGGGAATTTTAGACCAAGCTTCCGATAAACTCAGATTTTCGGCTAGACTGGCGCCAACTCTTCGATATATTTCTTGCTGGAAGTATCCCTGATCCCACTGATAACGAGTGGGACCAAATAATTCGATCGGGGTAGTTGCTGAACCATACCACATAGTTCCAGCAACAACGAAAGCTGCAAAAAAGACAGCAGCGATACTACTGGAAAGGACAGTTTCAATATTGCCCATACGTAATCCTTTGTATAGACGTTGGGGTGGGCGGACACTAAGATGGAATAGACCTGCTAATATACCCAATGTACCTGCTGCAATATGATGAGAGGCTATTCCTCCCGGAACAAAGGGATCAAAACCTTCCGCACCCCACGCTGGATTTACAGATTGTACTTTTCCGGTTAGGCCATAAGGATCGGATACCCATATTCCAGGACCATACAAGCCTGTTACATGAAATGCGCCAAACCCAAAGCAAGCCACCCCTGAGAGAAATAAATGAATTCCAAAAATCTTGGGCAAATCCAAGGAGGGTTTTCCCGTACGTTCATCACAGAATATTTCTAGGTCCCAATACACCCAATGCCAGATAGCTGCTAAGAAGCACAAGCCAGAAAACACAATATGTGCCCCGGCCACACCTTCGTAACTCCAAATACCCGGATTCGTTATAGTTCCTCCTGTAATACTCCAACCGCCCCATGAATTGTTTATTCCTAAACGAGTCATGAAGGGTATAACGAACATACCCTGTCTCCACATTGGATCAAGAACGGGGTCAGAAGGATCAAAAACTGCTAATTCGTATAGAGCCATCGAACCGGCCCAACCGGAAACTAGAGCTGTATGCATTATATGGACAGAAAGCAGCCGACCGGGATCATTCAATACGACGGTATGAACACGATACCAAGGCAAACCCATGGAAATACCCCTTTCTCAAAGATAAAATAGATACTATGTAACTTTATCACATTGGAAATAACTATGCTATGGACCTCACCTTTTCATTGGATTATCTCGAAACAAGGGTTAATATTTATTCTGTTCCGTTAGTAATAATTGAACAATTCTGTTCGTAGGAACAAAGAGAAGCAGATCTATTCTATACCCAATAAGTACCAATACGCAATGGGGGGATTAATCCTATTTTTTGTGAGCGAATGTATAGATACTTGTTTCTCATTCGAACGATCCGTTCGTAAGAATTTTCCTTTATTCCGTCTTCCTCTATGAATCTTCCAATCTATCGATAAAATACGATAAACGACAATATTATGAAGACAATAAACCATTGTTTGTTACGTTTCCACATCAAAGTGAAATAGAATACTTCATTTTTCTTTCATTTAATGCCCATTGGTGTTCCAAAAGTACCTTTTCGGAGTCCTGGAGAGGAAGATGCAGTTTGGGTTGACGTATAGTGTGACTTGTCAGACATATTGGGTCATATGGGATTTCCCCGTTCTCTCCCCCGATCGAGATATCCTCTGTTTCGCCCAAGAAAGATTGATTGAACCATCAATAATTCGAAGCGTGAAGTGCAATTAGATCAATTTATTTGGTTGGAGGATCAATATTCTCAATTAAAAGAATTTATGGTTGGCTTGGACCAATAAAATGAAGTATACAGGCTCCGTTCAGAAAATACCAAGGTAATCCATGTATGATTACCACCCTATCAGAAATGATTCCTTTATACCATATGAGTGATCCCAAATTGCCAATTAATGGAATAATATGATGAATACATCGAATATTTTGTGGAAGGCATGAAAATGAAACAAATTGAAAAAAAAAAAAAGAAGTCATAGCAAAAAGAAGTGGTACTGGGATCATTTGTCCTATATGTGCAAATCGAATTCGGGCAGATCTTTACCCGGAGTAGAGCATAAACCTAAAAGAGTGGAAGAGGCCCATTCGGGAACAAGAAAATTACATCGTGATTTAGATCTCGATGAAACAATACATCAATGAGGGGTTAGCTCGATAAGTTCAGTGAATTCTTTTTTGATTTTATAGGGAAGCAAGTCAAAACTCATGTTTCTTAAAAAATGGAAGAAAAAGCCCGCTACGAAAAAAGAAATAGGGCTGGAATCGACAATTTCTTTTTTTTTTTCTCAATTTTGATTTTTTGAACCGTATGCACCCAAAGGTGCGTGTACGGTTCCTAAGGAATAGAATTTTGTCCTAATCAACCGACTTCATCGAGAAAGATTACTTTTTTTAGGCCAAGAAGTTGATAGCGAGATCTCGAATCAACTTGTTGGTCTCATGGTATATCTCAGTATAGAGGATGATACCAGGGATCTGTATTTGTTTATAAATTCTCCCGGCGGATGGGTAATCCCAGGAATAGCTATTTATGATACTATGCAATTTGTGCCACCAGATGTGCATACAATATGCATGGGATTAGCCGCTTCAATGGGATCTTTCATCCTGGTTGGAGGAGAAATTACCAAACGTCTAGCATTCCCTCACGCTTGGCGCCAATGAGTTTTTTTATTTGAGAGAAAAAAAGACTATGCCTTCGTCATATGGAATATGAATAAAATAATAATAATATTAAGTAATAATAGCATGGCATTTCAAGTTCGATATGAGCAAACTATTATTATTTTTTCATAATATGAGATTATGTATCGAGATAGTAGTATGAAAGAAAGGTTATTTCCGACTTGATCTTATGTATCGGGGTCCATTTCAGCGTCACAAACCTTTTTGCTTCCACATCAGAAGTCTCTTTCCAATATTTATGTTATGAAAGAGTGTGAAAATAAAAAAAAAAAAAAGATCATTTTTTACTTATTTTTATTTGATCGGATCAGAAAGAAACTTTGGGATTGCTGAATCACAGACGAGATAAATATATAAAGCAACGGAACCATCATAGTATTTTTTGATTACTCCGAAAGGAAGGATGGTAAATGGATCATTCAACGATCTGGGTCTGATAGATTCGACTTGTCTCTTTCTTCGATGAAAAAAGAGAAAAAAAAATTCCATTACAGAGCCGTATGCACAAAAGATGCCTGTACGGTTGTTCAATTCTATCTTTTTCTCCCTGCTTGTTATTCTTTATCCCTTCCCTTCGCCCAATCATGCGAGATAGAGGAATCGTTCATTATGTTATATCATCAGGGTTATGATCCATCAACCTGCTAGTTCTTTTTATGAGGCACCCACAGGAGAATTTATCCTGGAAGCGGAAGAACTACTGAAACTCCGCGAAACCCTCACAAGGGTTTATGTACAAAGAACGGGCAATCCTTTATGGGTTGTATCCGAAGACATGGAAAGGGATGTTTTTATGTCAGCAACAGAAGCCCAAGATTATGGCATTGTTGATCTTGTAGCGATCGAAAATACCGGGGATTTCGCATAAATCTTTGATTCCATTTCGAATCATAATTTGAATGAACCCTTATTTGATCTTTTATCTTCTTACCTGGGTAAAGAAGTAATTCATAATCATCCGGTTAGGATCGATCTAAACCAGCCCATTCTGTATATGATTCAGCATGCCAACTATTAAACAACTTATTAGAAATACAAGACAGCCAATCAGAAATGTCACGAAATCCCCCGCTCTTCGAGGATGTCCTCAGCGTCGAGGAACATGTACTAGGGTGTATGTGCGACTCGTTCAGATCATGAGCTAGAACAAATGAGACGACTTTTACAGTATCAATGACTCGTACCAATGAATAGAATGGAAGAACTCCATTCACTATCGAAAAATAAAGATCTCTCGTATACCTCTATTTGTATGGAATTTATGGTTTCCATTGGTGCAAATCCAATCACCTCGATTTGAGATGAAAAGCAATTCCCATTGGTAGCAAATGGTTATCCATTAAGCGGGGGAATGATATTTAAGAAGCAGAAAGATTATGCTCCTACTCTTGCAAGAACGGACTAACAGGGTCAGCTACCTATTCAACCTTCATAATTAAATGCCGTCACTGTATGGATAGATCCCATTGAAAAAAGACCTATTACTCGATAATTCATCGGTAGAGCCAAAGAGCGTGAACTGTACAAGTTACCAATAACATTGATTAAATGAGGAAAGGGGCTCCGGTGTATAGAGAGGACCTCGCCGTTTAAGAAGTAACCATAGAAACGATGGAAGCCACTATTTGTCCATTTACGATTTATTTTATACCTAATATCGGTACAATTTCTTTTTTTTTTTTTTGAGGTGAAATGCCTGGAAGAAATAAAAAAATCGTGGTTGGGAAGGTTATAGTAGCAAAAGCCATTGGAATTTGTATTTTAATTTTATACATCGGAAGAATCCGTTTTGTTATTAATAAACCAGGAGAGGGGAAAAGAATGACTGAAAGAAAAGAAATCAATTAGTTATTCATCAAAGTTTCTTTTGATTCAATGACCAGAGTTAGACGAAGATATATAGCTCGGAGACGTAGAACAAAAATTCGTTTATTTGCAGCAACCTTTCGAGGGGCTCATTCAAGACTTACTCGAACTACTACTCAACAGAAAATGAGAGCTTTGGTTTCCACTCATCGGGATAGAGGCAGGCGAAAGAGAAGTTTTCGTCGTTTGTGGATCACTCGGATAAATGCAGTAACTCGTGAGAATAGGGGATCCCATAGTTATAGTCGATTAATACTTGATCTGTACAAGAGGCAGTTGCTTCTTAATCGTAAAATACCTGCACAAATAGCCATATCAAATAGGAATTGTCTTGACACGATTTCCAATGCGATCATCAAATAAGGAGATTGGAAGGAATTCACTGGAATACTTTAAACGGAGTTCCCCGGAGAATGAACTCCGGGAGGGTATAGTAGAAATTCGTATGATAAGATAAGTAGTAGGAATGAACGAACACGTTTCAATAAAAAAAAAAGATTTATTCTTCCCCCATTCTTTTTTTTATTATTACATTACGGCGCGACAATCTCTCGGCTTTTTCGAACAAAACTTCAATCTGAGTTCGAATTAGAGTTTTGATTCGATTGAGAGGAATAGGCTTATTTATTTCTGGTTCTAGGACCAGTAGTTCTAGGGATCGACCCGGTTCTCTCAAACTGTTTCTCATTATTAAGAAAAGGTAACGAAGATAAAATACGAGCTTGTTTTATAGCAATAGTAATTAATCGTTGTTGTTTCAAGGTTAATCTATTCACTCGTCTAGATAATATTTTTCCTTGTTCACTAATAAATTGATTAATTAAACTCATGTTTCTATAATCAATTCGATCCCCCGATCCAATTGGGGGCAAACGCCTATGAAAAGATCGCTTGGATTTATGAAAGGGCCGCTTGGATTTATCCATGGTTTATTTCTTATTTCTAAAATCCTATTTCTTCATTCATCTCGGATCCGACCAAAATAGGACTGGATTTGTATATATTATATATATATATGTAATTTCTTCCTCTTCCTTGGAAGAGTGGCACACGCGTTCCGTTCGATTTATTTCTTTATCTCCCCATGAATCGTATGTTTGTAACAATAAGGGCAGAATTTTTTCAAGTCCAATTGACTAGGTGTATTGTGTCGATTCTTTTGAGTAATATATCTGGAAATGCCCCGCGATTCTTTATTCAAACCATTTCGGACACAACTGGTACATTCCAAAATAACTACTACTCTGACATCTTTACCCTTAGCCATGAACCTCCTTTGGATTTTGAATTCACTCAATTCTTCTATTTTCGATTCGAACCGAAGCGAAGAAGAAAGGAATGAAAAATAAATAGACGAGAAGTTGCTAACTCGAAATCCAATTCAATTATGAAAGATTTCGTTGCAATCAATAGAGTAATCAAATTATTAAGTAATACAAATATTTCTAACTATCAATTATTCCCAATCCCAGTATTTCATTTAGTATCTTGTATGATCTTGAACAGCCTGCCCTCGACCCACATTTCCATTTCTGTTCTCCCTATATTAACCCGAACCCGAGTTTCGATGAGATTCAATCCACTTTTATTCTTTACTCTTTCTTTCCTATCCTAAAGAACTGAAAAAGGGGGGGGTTAGTCACAGAGAATTTATTGTATCTCTAATCTTCTTGATCCCTTCCCATGTCAATAACTAGAATGAAAAAAAGGGGAATGTCAACGCATCTGGGAATAAACGATTGATCTCTATCAATAGACCCGCCAAAGACCCGAACCATAGAGTAGTTAGCACAGGTGCCGTGGAGAGATATGTTTTTATATCTCGCATTGAAAATCCTCCTTCTTTAAAGTTAACTTTATTGACTTTATTGTATATTGTAATACATATATGATCAGATGCATATGTAGTTAAAGATCATTTGTACGGGGAATCTCTAACCAAAATGGATATATACAACGATCCGGTAGATGAAATCTACCTGTCCCTAAAACAGAAAAAGATGAACCCTCCTTCCTGAGCACTACTGATAAATATTCATTCCTTTATACGTTTATACGTTAGGTATGTATATAATTCTTTATGAGAATGAAACCAAAAAACCAAAAAGAAGAAATGGCAAAAGAAATTCTATTTAGATAGAGGAAATTATGATGTGGAAAACAAAACATGGATTCCCTACAATGGCACTGTACAACAAATGAAAGGGATGTAGCGCAGCTTGGTAGCGCGTTTGTTTTGGGTACAAAATGTCACGGGTTCAAATCCTGTCATCCCTACTTATCACTTCTCCTATGGACAGTAACGAGGGGTCAATTGAGATCGATTAAAATTGGACACAATCTACCATTTTATGATACTATACATACAAGATGTATTGGGGGTACAAAAAGAATCCTTTTCTTGACATCCGTATCTCCCATCATAATAAAGCGCTCTTAGTTCAGTTCGGTAGAACGTGGGTCTCCAAAACCCGATGTCGTAGGTTCAAATCCTACAGAGCGTGATTCTGTTCTTTTAATGTTGAATCACAATAAAATAACTTCACTAACTTGAACTG